GGCGAAAGTTTTATCATCTCTATGGGATTAAATCCCGAGTTATTGTATTGTGAGGTAAAAAACACTGAGATTATGGAAGTAAATATTCTTGCATTTATTGCTACTGCACTGTTCATTCTAATTCCTACAGCTTTTCTACTTATCATTTACGTAAAAACAGTCAGTCAAAATGATTAAAAATTCCTATTCATTAAAAAAATTTGAATGAAACGCGACTTTTGAGTTCTTATCAATGATTGAAGAAAGAAAATGAAAAGAATTCCAATTTCGTGTCTTAAATGAAATGAGCGGACTCAAATCGGCAGTATTCAATGCGATCTGATAGTATGGTAGAAAGAAATATATGAATCGTTCTTTCTACCATACTCTCTATTATGGTATTTTTAGAGTGTATACTCGATAATAAAAGTTTAATATGGATCACTCTCCAATATTATCTGCATATATGATATGCAGATATCTATTCCATATATGGAATGGACATAGAACCCAATTCCATTTCTTTTCTACATCTATTTGTTCCGATCAATCTGAAATAATTGAAAGAGGGCTTTTACTCTTATGTTTCTAATTCTTCGATTTCTTATTATTTCCAACATGAATCTCCGTATCTATTGAAATAATCAATCAAGGAAAGTTTCTTAATAATAAGAAGAAAATGGTTTTTTCGTTTAGCATTTCCAAGAAGTAATTGATTGAGCCATTGACAGGGCTTCTACGGGAGCTTCTTCGAATAATTTCGAAAAAGAATAGTAAATCTTATCCATTTTTAACAGAGTTTTAACGCTTGAACCATGAGATGAAATGAGTCGATAAAGCCTAAATCAAATTTGAAAAATAATAAAACAAGTGAGAAATGCACAATATGGGACTCTCCCAAGGCAAGATCTTATTATACTATCTCGTTAAACAACCACTATTTCTATATCGTTTCTCATAGAAAGTGTGTATACACTTAACAGAACAACTTCTTCTTTGAACAGTAAGGAGGGAAAGAAATAAAAAGGGGTCCGGTCTTCCTCATTGTACATTTATACTTCTGGTAAGAGCCCATTCGTTGAAATAGAAAATTTAGGAAGAATTTGGTTGGAATAAATTTCCTATCATCTGTATCCCCTTTCAAAATACAAACATGGGAATCATTGAAATATCTCTTTGATTGAAAAAGTATTATTCATATAATACATTAATTACACTAGAATCCAATGAAATTTCAAAATGACGCTATTTTGATTTGGTTTTAAATCGTTAAAAATGCTTTGCAGAACGATCTAAAAAACAATTGATACAGTTTTTGTCATCAACTCAATTAAATTAGTAGTACTTCTAGAGTCCACTTCTTCCCCATACTACGAGTGAAAGAGAAAATGTAAAGACTACCATTAAAGCAGCCCAAGCGAGACTTACTATATCCATGTGAATTATGTCCCCTATTTCGATCAGTATTAAATAATTTTTACATTATTACTCACTAATAATAGTAGAATTGATGGGTCAGAGTCAAAAAGGAATTCCGACCCAACACTCTTGATGAACCAATCCAATAAACCCATTTATAAAAAATCTTTGTGTTATTATAAAATTAAAATAATATCGCTAATAAAATATATGTTGGATGATACAAATAATCGTGAAAATGAAAGAGAAAGTAATAATGAAATAAATAATGAAATAAGGGAGCAATAACCTCTTGTTCCTATATGATTTCGAATCGGGAAAGATTAAACACAACAATCAAAATAGAGGGTGACATTTCAAAGGAATGTTACTAATCGAAAATGTAGGAATAGACTAATTTATTCCTATTCTTTTTTTTTTGTCGACCTTTATAATAATTTATATAAAGAAAAAGCATAAAAAGATAGATCACTATCTATTCCATACCTCTATTTCCCATTTGATCGATCTCCCAATTGTCTATATGAAAGAGTCGGGCGGAAGTTGATTATGTTCTTTTCTTGACTGGGGGTTTGTTGAAAAGAATTTCTTTTTGTACTTAAAAACAATCAATTATCCATCCAATCAAATATTGCTTGGATGCCTAAGCATTCAGAGACTGTGCTGAGTCTGTATATAAATTGCAGCCCTTCTCTCCCTAAAATCTTTCCTTGCATCTAGGATTCGTGGATTTACAATCCTTTTAAAAACCCCCATCAAACCTGATGCTTAGAATCAAACAAGTATCAACAGTCCTTTTTCTCTGCTTCTGCTGGGGAATAATTGGGCTAGTTATATTAGCAGAACAGAATAGGAGATTTCGAGTCTTTTGTTGATTAGGCGACACCCAGATTTGAACTGAGGAAAAAGGATTTGCAGTCCCCCGCCTTACCACTCGGCCATGTCGCCAAAAGGATATAAAATAGATGAAATCTTTCCCCTTTTGGGTTAAAGTAGTGAACTTATTTTTTTATTGTACTTGCATTTTGTATCCAGTTTTACTTAATCCCTTTCCTAACGGAAATCCTTCTTTTTTTTGATTGGATTTGATTCACTTCTTCGATTGATTGTATAGTATCTCAAAACACACAATGCCTAAAAACTTCTCCTCCCTTTTCTATTGAAAAAAATGTGGATTTTAAGTCACAAAAACCTAAATTCACGAAAAATTGGAACCATTAACTATTGACTGCTGACTGTTAATTCAGCAGCGATTCTTGGATTTGAATCTCCATTTTTGTTTTCCTACTGACATAAGAAAATACAAATTGATATAGAACTCATCAATATGGATTCTTTTCAATAAAATAAAAAGTCCTTCGGAATTGCAATTATAACAGCAATTATGAGTATATGTAAACATAAGTATATGTAAACCCGAAAATAGAAATTGTTACAAAGATATCTACATGGGGTATTTTTTTTCTATATGTTGTCTATAGAGAATTCTCCAGCAATTATCATGCTTCTATTTTTCATTAAATAAATGGACATTGAATAAAAAATAGAAATTTGGATACAGCATGACCCCCACTGCCCCGAATAGAACGACAATAAGTAGGAAGAAGGATCTATATCGATAGCTATATCTACACATGTTTAATAAATACAACCCCTCTTCTATACCTCACAATCGTATTTTACAAATTCGACTATAGGTAAAATACCTTTCTTCTCTGCGAATTATTTTTTGAAGAATGGAATCCACGAAAGGGGTTAAGTGCAAAAAAATCGACTATATATTGTTTCTTATTTTTTTTATGGTTTTATATCAGTGAAAAGATCAAATACGGAATCCGTTTTTTCTGGTAGTCAAGCAGATTAGAATATGGAATAATATAAAATGTAAAAATAAAAATAATTTTCTTCAATCAAAAAAAAAGCTCTTAATTCTATACTATAGAGTTGAATAATTGAATAAATAAAATGGAGGAACCACTTTTACGGTTAAGTACCAACGCGGCAAAAGTGTGTCTTTTTTACGGCTCGCTCTTAGAGAGTTCTCAATGTTCTCTTTCTTGGTTTGTTATCGAAATTGTTTATAAACGATCCCGTTTTACCATTTTAGGGAACTCTTTGCCGTTGATAATTTCCTTCATTTTCTAGTCGTGTGTCAACTATTTTGATGTTAAAATGATGACATAATCATACGGTTAAGATAGATCTAAACCATCATATTATGTAAAAAAAAGGAAAAAAATTTAATTTGGAGTATGAAAAAACTTGACTTTGACTATCTGGCATTGAGCATTGCGGGCTTAGAACTGGCTCCTCGAATATATACTTGCCTCAGTAGAGAAAATATATATACCTTACAAGATCTTATAATAGCAATCGGAAATCCCGACAACCTTCTGCAAATCACAGGTTTGGGGAAAGAAGATCTAGAAGAGATCCGCATAAAACTACACCTTTTTAATCAGAAATACTTCGGTGAAAACTACCGTTTTTGAAATACAATCGAAATTGTCTTGTTTATTCAATCAACTAAAAGGGGGAAAACCCACTCCAAAAATTGCATTATATCTCTTTCTAGGATCGTTCTATTTCGTCTGGTATTTCGTAGGAATAAAAAATAGACAGATAGAGTACAAAATCTCTTTTTTTCTGGTATTTATATAATTTATTGATATATCTATAATTATAGAATTATAGAAAAACTAGTAGAATATATTTTCTTTGTTTCTAGACATTTTACCCATACCTTGAAAAAAGAAAAAATTGTGGTTGGAAGGGTTAGAGTAGCCAACGCCATTGGAATTTTGATTTTAAACATTGGAAAAATCCGTTTTGTTATTAATAATAATAGACTAAGGAAAGTTAAAAGAATAAAACTAAACGAAATGAAATGGTTAGACACCACCAAGACATTAGATATTGTTTGTTGAGGATTAAAATATTACGATTCTCTACGAGAATGTATGCTTCCCTCATTAGAGCAAATATATATACCTAACAGGATCTTATAATCGCACTCGGAAATCCCGACAACCTTCTGCAGATCACAGGTTTGGGGAAAGAAGATCTAGAAAAGATCCACGTAAAACTCGACCATTTTTATCAGAACTACTTCGTCGTTCGGCGAAAACTACGCTTTCGTTTTTTGAAATACAAACAAAATGCTTTATAAACGATCTCGTTTTACCATTTAAAGGGACTCTTTGCCGTTGATAATTTCCTTAATTTTCTAGTCGTGTGTCAACTACTTTGACGTTAAAATGATGACATAATCATCCGGTTAAGATCGATCTAAACCATCCTATTATGTATACGATTCAACATGCCAACGATTAAACAACTTATTAGAAATGCAAGACAGCCAATCAGAAATGTCAGTAAATCCCCCGCTCTTAGGGGATGCCCTCAGCGTGAAGGAACATGTACTAGGGTGTATGTGCGACTCGTTTAGATCATGGGATGGGACAAAAAAGAAAGAAAACCATTTTTCCATTCTCAATGATCAGTACCACTAAATAGGATAAAATGGAATAAGCCCATTCACTATAGAAAAATGATAAAATCTAGCATATTCCTCTAGTGTGTAGGAAATTTATGGTTTCCAT